TCTATTTTTCCATAGAAATGTGTTCGCTCAAGAAAGACTCCAGAAGATATTGATCGTAAATAAGAAGACTGTTTACGAAGAAACAGGAATATATATTCGCATTCATATACATAAGAATTATGTAGGAACCAAAAGAATCTTTTCTTTCTTTTTGAAAATACGTAAATGGATTTCTTTGAAGTAAAGAGACTATTCAAATTATGATATTCGTGGAAAAACAATCGCAATAAATGCAAAGAAGGAACATCTTTGATCCAACATTGAAGGATTTGAACCAAGATTTCCAGATGGATGGGATGGGGTATTAGTAGATCTGACACATAATTTAAATGCGATAATTTATCCTCTAAAAAGGGAAATATTGAATGAATAGATCGTAAATTCTGAGATTTTGGTATTCTTTTTTCTTCAAGGGAAGATACTAATTGCGACGAGAATGGAATTTCCAGAATGACTCCAAAACCTTCTGATACCATTTGAGAAGAAAAATGAGAAGAAAAAGAATTCTTGTGCTCCCAAGATCCATTTTGGTTAGAATAATTCACCGAAGAAATCAAAGATTTCTGTTGATACATTCGAATAATTAAACGTTTCACAAGTACTAAACTAAATTTACTGTCATAACCTAGAAATTCCACAGGTTCGTAAAAAATCAAACTATTTAAGCTATGATAATGAGCAAGTGAGTAAATATACTCCTGAAGGAGTAGCGGATATAGGAAGTTTTGTTGCCGAAATCTATCTTTTTTCAATCTAAATATCCTTGTAATTTGTAATTCTGCTATTGAAATACATTTCTAATGTAACCAAAAAAGAGAGGCACTTCTTGTGTTATGAAATGATACATAGTGCAATATGGTCAGAACGGCGTATGCGATAGAAGAATAAATTCTTCTATTATTCTTATTATTCTAAGAAATAATTCTAATAAGATATTCTAATACTAATAATATAGTCTATTAATAGTCTATTATTAATATATATATATATATACTATGCACTGTGTATACTTATATATATACTTTTATACTGTACTTTGATGTAAAAAACATAATGAGAATTTAAGAAGTAAAAGATTATATAAAAGTCAGAACAAATAAAGAATATATACCCCGGAGACAGAGAGCCCAATCTACAGATCTTTTTCCTTTCCCCTTCTATCCAATTTGGTTTTCTTTTCCTTGTTAATATAACTAGAATAACAATAAGAAAAAGGGGTAAAAATCTTTTATTTTCGCAACCCAATCACTCTTTTGACTTTGGAAAAGATTCTTTTTTTATCACTATACTATTTCTTCTACACATCCGTCTCCAATCCACAATAAAGAATAATTAGGATTCATAAAAAAAAAGAATCAATGGTCCACTCACAATTTACAAGAGAACCTTTTCCCACATCAGGCACTAATCTATTTTTAACGTATAATTAGTAATTCGATCGGGTAATCATTCAAATTAAGAAAGGAAGCTCGTTTCTTTTTTGTCTTACTCGAATTGGAGCCATAAGGCTCTATCCATTTATTCACTAGACCCGAAATACTTTACTGAACTTAAAAATTGTTATAAAAAGAAAAATTCTCGTTCTATTTCTATTATGAGTACTAGAAATCTTATTTTTCTATGATTATATTATTCTTTTTTTTCTATTCTGTTTACGACATGCTTTTTTTTCCATTCATTACCTTTCAGGATCAGTCGCGGTCTTATAAACTTTACCAATAGTCTAGACGAATTCCTTCATCCAAATGTGTAAAAGATCATAGTCGCAATTAAAAGCCGAGTACTCTACCGTTGAGTTAGCAACCCGGATCAATATGAGGTGTAGATATGATCGAAATAAAAAAAATCCAGCAAACTCATCCATTTTACTAATTTTACTAAAGTGAAGGAAAAATCCAATAAGGGAATGGGGATAACAAAGATCTATTTATATACGATCAAATTATATTTGTTTGAGACGCCATTGTCAATATGAATGGACTTTTTAGAAAACAAATTTCAAGAAATTATATAGAAATTTGTGTTGGATTAGCACAACATAAAGAATAAATAAGAACTTTGAGCGGAAAAAAAATAAGGAATTAAGGAAAAGGTAAAGATAGAAAAAATAGCGGCTTTCTTTAATCAAAAAAAGAAAGGTACAATACAAATACAAGAAGAACCCCCCTTGTTGGGGGGTTCGACAAAAAGAAGCAAGAAAAAAATACGAATAAGAAAAAGAAGAATAAAATAAGTATGAATAGAACAAAAAAAGAAGAAACTTTGAATAAAGAATTACACAAAGTTAGTTACCCTATCCTTTTTTTATTCACGATTCTTTTTTTTACTTTCTTTTTTATCAAAAGAAACTCGAAATTCTTTAAAGAATTCTGCCTTCCTTAAAATATCATAAACAGTTCCTGTGGGTTGAGCACCTTTTTCAAGGAAATATAAAATAGCAGGAACATTTGAATAAGTTTGATTCTTTATCGGATCATAAAAACCCACTTTTCGAAGATCTCTTCCTTCTCTTCGGGATCGAACATCAATTGCAACGATTCGATAGATGGCTCATTGGGATAGATGTAAATAAAAAATGCCCCCCTAGAAACGTATAGGAGGTTTTCTCCTCATACGGCTCAAGAAAAAATGATTCTAATTTCTAGAATTTTTATTTCTATCTATATAGATAGATAGGAATAAAAATGGATCCATAAAGAATTAGACTGTAATTTGAGCCTTTTTTCCTTCTTTACAGAAAAAGAAAAGAAAATTCATTCGTACTCCTAACTCAAGTTGGGTAGTTTTGAAAGAGTTTGAAAGGAAATCCTTAGAATTTCTTGAGCTGTCTCTAACCTCTTTTTTTGTCTCCTTTCGGATCTATTTTTTTTTATCATTCTGATCCAATTGTTGAGACTAGTAAAAAGAGTGTTTCCTTGTTCCGGAATTTGTTGTCTTTGCTTTGCGCTTTGTGAAATCATTAGGTTTAGACATTACTTCGGTGATCCTTACTCCTTTTCAAAAAGGCAGCAACATACCTTTTGTTTTTTCTATGGAAAAGGGAAAAATAATACGAACGATTGATTCCTTTGTGATACACTCTTGATCGAAACAGTTTGAAAATTTCAACAAATTTGATTTCTTTTTCATTTCAAAAACTTGTTCAAATTTGAACCTCTCCGTTTATCTATATTTCTATATTGATGATCTATTTACAAAGTTGGTCTAACTTATTGATTGTCACTAACCCTAGATTATTCCCCCGATAAATGAATCAATCATTTTTGCTCGAGCTCCATCATATGCTATACCTTTCTATAGCATTAGTATCTTTATTTAGCAACCAAGACAAATCCAATTAGGTTCCTAGCAGAACAAACTATGTCGAGACAAGAGCATCTTCATTCGTATAGAAAATGGTGGATGTCAGAATCCACATCCAATCATGTCCTTCAAGTCGCACGTTGCTTTCTACCACATCGTTTCAAACGAAGTTTTACCATAACATCCCTATAATTTTGATTATATTTTAAATTGGAACCGTATGCAATTGATTCAATATGGAATAATGAATAGTCATTGGTTGAACCGATACATAATAATCTACACTGAAAAAGAAGTGTTTATCCGGAGATTTCACTTCAAATTACCCCAGATTTTCTCATATGAATAATATCACATGAAAAAAAAACAAATAAGTTTTAAGCAAACTTATTTACATCTTCAACAAATCTTTCGAGATTGTCCATCATAAAAGATCCTTCTTTTCCTTTTCAAAAAAGAAAAGAAATTAGAAACCTCAAAAAAAGCCTTTGACTTTCATTTCATTCAAATGAAAAAGAAATCCCCATGAATGGATAAAAGTTTTTAGCCACTTTCACTAAATACTATACTAACTAATAACTATACTAAACTAAATATTTCATTTCCATATTCATAAATATTCAATTATAGAATAATAAGATAATCTTATTAATAAGATTATAGAATCTATATTCTTATGTAAGAATTATGTATTTATGTATTAAATTTATGTATTAATATATTCTAATATGAATATTAATCATGAAGTATGATTATTTTCTCATTTTTTATTTATGAAATATGATTTCATGATTAGAATATTATTATTTACTTATTATTTACCATCTCCAATTGAATCTGATTTTTATTTCATTTAAATCAGAGAGATAGTTTGAGAATAAAGTTTCTTTGTTTTCATTATTATGGAGTAGAAAAAGTCTCGTGTAAGGTAAGATCAAAGAGAAAATCAGAATCCGAGGATTCTGATCTTTTGGCATCCATCTCCATCATCATCTCCATCATAGAAAACAAAGAATCGTTAACGAAAATAATCACGAATATTTAAGAATAAAATACTTTAGTAAAAAAGTAAAAAAAAAAAGATATGATTCTAATAATAAATCTTAGAATTCAGTGTATCCAACATGAAACATAAAATTGTTGAATTCAATTTTTAATTTCAATTAGAGAAGAATCCTTCGTTTCTGATGCAAACGATCTGGGACGAAAGGATTCGAACCTCCGAGTAACGGGACCAAAACCCGTTGCCTTACCGCTTGGCCACGCCCCATTTTGATTTGGTCTAAGAAAAACTAAGCTAAATATTGGTTATTCGTCAATAACCAACCAAAAGAAATATAGGACATGTTGTCGCTGGGATTCAACACAATAGATATAGATTAATTGATCATTACTTAGAATTCAATTAAGATATTGTATGAAAATAGAATTCCTTGTATTCTTATTTGATTGGATAATGTAAGGAAGGATTCTTGATTGGGGAGAAGTCAAAGAAAAATCAGAATTTCTTTCTTTTATCTGCTTTTTTCTTTTAAAAAATCCCTCAGAAAAACAACTCAATCCAATCTGATAATTTCTTATCATTTCAATTTCATTTTAATCTTTAAGAATTTAAGAACAAGAAAAGAATATTTGTTATGTTTAATATCTTTAGTTTAATCTGTATCTGTCTTAATTCTACCCTTTATTCGAGTAGTTTTTTCTTCGCCAAATTGCCCGAGGCTTATGCCTTTTTCAATCCAATCGTAGACGTTATGCCGATTATCCCTTTACTCTTTTTTCTCTTAGCCTTTGTTTGGCAAGCTGCTGTAAGTTTTCGATAAAAAGAAAATCTCGATTCAATTTAGAATTTATTCGATAAAAAAAAGATGAGATTTTTCTTCTTAAAATAAATAAGATAAGAAATAAGATTCAGATAAGTCTGGAAATTAGGAACCCTCGATTCAAAAAGCGAAATTCTGATATTTTCTATTGTATATTATATTGATATTGAAATTGAATAAGGGTGAATAAGGGAAGGGGGCGATGATCTTTAATCAGCTAATCAACTTATTTCTTCTTTTGTTCTGACCTTTCCTTTATAAGATTCCATAAAATATTTAATTATAGATATGGATATGGCAAGAAATCTTTGGTAATGAAAAAATACGAATCTTATTACATTAGAATATTACATTAGAAAGAAATTCGTAAAAATGAATTAAAAAAAAAAAACTTCCTTCTTTTTTCATCTTTAGAGCGTCATATCAAAATAGTGTATAGTGTATAGTGTGTGTCGTAAAATAGGCGATCTATTTCCTTAAAAAAAAAAGATCTTATCTTGGAGATTTGTAATGCTTACTCTTAAACTATTCGTTTACACAGTAGTAATATTCTTTGTTTCTCTCTTCATCTTCGGATTCTTATCTAATGATCCGGGGCGTAATCCTGGACGTGAAGAATAAAAAAAGAGATGAGATTCGTTTTTACTTTTTTTTCATAGGTATTTCATAGGTAAATGTAGAAATAAATGGAATAGATGCTAGATAAAGAGAAAAGATTCATAAAAGAAAATAATCGAAATTTCTTCCGATTCTAAAATCTCAAGTTATCAGGGGGGTCGGAGAGAGAGGGATTCGAACCCTCGGTACGAATAATTCGTACAACGGATTAGCAATCCGACGCTTTAGTCCACTCAGCCATCTCTCCCCATTCCAAATTGGAAATCTCTCATGTGATTTCACACGTGAAGTGAAGATTGAGAACCATTTTTATTTTCTTCGAAACAGATTTCTCCAATAGAAAGAATACCTTACTTCTTTGATTTTGTACAAAAGGTTCATTTCCCCGGCCTGGTTAAGTATAAGTACTGGCCGGGCCAGTACTTCCTAATTCTTAGAAATTAGATAAGATTCTAATAGATAGATTATCTTAGAAATTCTTTAAGAAATTCTCTATATCTAGATTAATATAGAATATTCTATATATTCTATAATTCTATCTTAATATGAATATGATATATTCTATATTGAAATATGAAATTGAAATCTAAAATGTTAGAGATTCTATATCTATTCTTAGTATCTTCTAAGTAATTCTAGTAAATTAGAGTCTAAATTAGAATATTTAGTCTTTATAGTAAAAGTGTTCTGTTCTAGTAATATCTAGTATATAGTATTAGAGTATAATAGTAATGTAATATAGTACTAATATTTTTCATATTTTTCGTCTTTCTTTTCTTATTCTTAAGTATAAGATTCAGAAATTCATTAATGAAAAACGAATTTCATTATAAATGAAAGTTGAAGTTCAGTATTATATTCATCTGAATAATTCTAATTCACTTAAGAAATCTTAATAAGAAGGAAGTATTAAGAAAGAAAAGAAATAGATCTTAGAAATCTTATAAGAGAAAGAATCTCAAATAGAAAACACATATTTCTAAGATTTTAAATCTTTTACTTGTTCAAAGCAAAGGACAAGCTTGAAAGTTTGAGGCCCAATTTACCCGAATTCAGAAAATCTGGCGGTTCAAGTGAAGGGAAGTTTCAAAAAAAAGAATACTTAAAACTTTAGTACACTATTTAAATTATTTAATATTTGACTAAACTTTTTGCTATTCACCTATTCTTTTTTTTTTCAATCCCGCGCCGCAGCAGAACAAAATACGTGTTAATGCTGGAATTTTCATGATTCTGATGCTATCTTGACTACGTCTGATTACTTTGTTGGACAAATAGTCCATTCATATCCAATAATGAATATGTAGCGGGTATAGTTTAGTGGTAAAAGTGTGATTCGTTCTATTAACAACTTAAATAGTTAAGGGGTCTTTCCGTTTTTTTCATATTCCGATCAAAAACTTTATTTCTTAAAAAGATTTAATCCTTTCCCCCTCAATAGGACATTTGAGGAAAGAATATACATTCTCACGATTTCTATCCAAAAGGCAATCAGAATCTTAATAAAAAATTTGGATTATGGAGTCGAGAAGCATAATTTTTTTGATTGGTTCAATTTTTCCAATTGAATGAGTATGAATAAAGGATCTATGGATGATAGTACAAAACTTTCAATCGTAACTAAATCTTCAATTTTTGCGCTGAAAAAGGGGGAGATTGAAGCCAAATAGCTAGAAAATGATGGTTTTGGTTTACTAGAACCCTCGGCTTCTTGTTTCAGCTCGGTAGAAACAAAATTATTTTCCTTAGGATCCCA